AAATGAGACTGAAAGCACCATTTCTTTTGACATTTGACTTGCTCGTCAGCCTCCTCTTTATAGAACGCAAGGTGGCAGCTCGCTGTCTTCTTCTTTTTCTTGCTCCGCATTAGCTATCCAAAGCTCTCACAACAAACCCTTTTTTCTTTCGATTCAGTGGCTGAAGGAAAAAAACCTTGAGTTGTTTTTGACCAACTGACTGGGAAGCTCCGCTTGGGAGACAGATGCAAAAGGAGGTGATGATGTGATTCCTTATGTACCTGTGTCTGTGTCGCTTGACAAATCTACCTCTGAATCTGTTGACCCATCTGTATCTGTGTCTTCTTCTAGGTCGGCTGACCCTGGTCTTGTTTGAGTTTATGATATTCCCCGCTCGTCCGAGCTTTTGTAGGCCGAAGCAAATGCTTAGATGAGAAGAAGTAAGAGCAAAAGGAAAAACAAGAAGGACAAAGAAGTATCTTCCACTCCTCTAGAGGTTGAGGATGAGGAAGTGATGGGGACGACGATGCTCGTGCAAGATAAGATGACGACTGGCTGACTTACCGAACGGACGGACACTTTGATCTTGATCGTGCAATCTAAGTCGCAATGAAGGACTATCGTCAATGCGGCTGGAGCCGCTAGATCCCACAGCAGCGAAGCATCCAACGGAAGCGTTTGAATGAGCTGGCCAAATCGCCTTCTCTGTCTAGGTTTCCCGATTCATCAGCTTTTCCAGCTCCACCCCAGGAAACTGCTATTCAATCTCCTGATCGAATCCTTTGCAAGCAGAGAAGAAGGCTCCTGTCCTAAAATGGGTCTCGTCCCCGTCAGCTACGAATCTATCTGTTTTCCAGTCGATGATGGAAGCTAGGATAAACTCCTCTCATTTAAGTTTGAAGTCCCTGTTATCCAGATCAATTCATAAATACGGATGAAAAGACATGGGGAAGAAAGAAACAAAGGAAACAAGAGGGAACGGAATAAAGCGATACTCTCAAAGTCTCAATCCGGTTCTATAAGATCTAAGGGGGCTATTCCTTGATCCGCACCATATCACCAGGTCAAAGCCCAGTGAAAAGGAGTCTTGTCGGGTCATGTAGGTCCCGCATTATCATGATGGAAGTAGCCAGCGGATGTGACAGAGAATATCATGTCCGAGAAATTCACTAACAGAATTCATATAAAATAGCTTGCCAGGGGAATTCATGGAACAAAGAACCAACCTACTACTCAGCCGAAAAGCGAGTTCATGCTGCAAGACCAAGGTGCGGTAGGGCCGCCTGGGAGCATTCGACTCAATAAGTCGGATAGAGGGGCTCTTGTGGTTTAGTAATGCACGGAAATGGCCATAGCCATACTTATCAAGTGGCGGATAAAGGCTTCATCGATCGAGAGTAAAAGGATCCCATCTATATGGGAAACCTCTTGGGAACATGCCCAGCTCACACAATAAAGCGAAAGGGGCACCTCGATAGAAAATCGGGACAGATTCACCTCAGCCTAAGCACCTTTCGAGGAAGCCAATGGAAAAGGCAACGGAAAGGAATCACAAGATCTGTACGTAGGTCGAACTGAACTGAATAAGAGCCGTAGCTTGACTACACAGGATTGCTGGTTCATCTCGTATTCAGTGGATGTATTAGCCTGAGACGCGACTACAGGAAAACTTCAATTCATCCCTCGGGTTTGCCAAAAGTTTAGCAGGCATCAGGGGTTTTTTGGGGACTGAAGGCCCAAACAAGTACGAAAAAAAAATAGAGACCATACCCTTTCTACTACCAAGACCGGCTAATTCTTCTTCCAAGATCTTATTTCAGGCGCGAATAAACGATCAAAGGAAAAACTTGCCGATACTAGTTCCAGGGCAAAAAGGGAAGCTCCTTAGGTTCTGAAAGAAAGATGATGGCTCTACCGAGGAAATGCTTTCTTTGAAGTATCTTCCCTATCTTTTAGAAACTAAGGTGGAGTGGAGGAACTAGTCATAAACAGTCAGTCAAGCACCCACATTTTTCTTAGAAAGAGAAGCGGTGTACTCCTTCTTTTCTCTTAGCCATATGTGCACGATCAGTAAAAGCAAAAGCCCCTAATAAACATGTGGACTCACCCCCTCCCACGGCGTCTTATCGAACATCGTATACGGGCATACGAGATTCCAGGTGGAGTAGAATCATGAAAGAGGCATAAAAGAGAGTGGACTATCAAAGAAAGAGCATTCCCGGAAATCAAAATAAGCCTTAAGGCGGGCTATAGAAGGGGAAGCTCTCTATCTGATAGTTTAGCACATAAGTAGGAATTGTCTAATAAAAAGGATAGGTCTGCCCGCTTTTAATCTGTTGGAGTAAGAGCAATAGGTCAAGGTGGATCGGGGGGATCACTTTAGCATTAGCACTTGGTGTTGCAGCCTCTAAAGCTAGTGGATAGGTTCTTTCTGGAACGTATAAAGCAAGTCGAAGAAAGAAATTCCATTGTTAGTTAGCTAGCGAAATCGCAGTTGAAAGCGATAGTTCCACTAGTGGAAAGCGTGGGATACAAGTGTGAATGGTGGAAAGCCAGCAAGGTTATATATAAAGCATTAGTAGAAAAGAGAGATCGGAATAGAGGTTGAACGAACGGTAGGCCCAAGTATACTTAGCCGGAAGCAGGGCATTCCACCGATTCGACTTAGGGAGAATAGTTAGAACCTTTAGTTTAGGCCGTTGTCAACAAAACAAGCCCTTAGTGTTCGTGTTCGGTATCGACAGATAAAGTAGGGAAACAATAGCTCTAACAGAAGCAAGCTGTCAAGAGGGAGCAGTCAGTATACAGAGTAGGCTTTTGTTCCATTCGATTCGCGGCCCTATATACGTTGGTCGGCACTGACGTAAGAAAGTTTAGTTCGCTAACTGACGAATCCACAATATCTTATATAGGTATCTGTTCAAAGTGCCTGGCCCAGTAATCGAATGAAAGCTGCTAGCCACCAGGGGTCAAACAAGAAAGTCTTTGTTCGTTCTATACGCAATTAGATGATCCTAAAGCACAAGATAGTAATTGTTAGATAGTTATCTAATGAAAAGTGGTTTAGTGTCATCATTTCTTTCAGAACCTTTCTTTTCAATCGACAAGAGATTCCTATGGGCTTAGCTTACCCAGGCAATTGTCTATCAGGACCTGCCTTCACATGGCAAGTTAGATCCGCCCTCTTCATGGGATGCATTGCATTTCTCACACGGTTCTACAGGGAATGACGGAGTTGACTCAAAGAGGAGAAAAAGGAGCCGATTTCATCAACCGCTGGAGGAAGAACAGTTTACATCGTCCTCAACCCATCACTGAGTAAGAAGCAGTTCGCATGTGCACCTTCGACCGGACATGGCGTTTACAAGGCCCATTCCTTTTGTATCTTCCAAAGCCAAAGAAATTGTGAAAGTATCTTAGTCACATCGCCCGACGCGTTGATAAAGTGACTGATAAGGAAGGCCTGAGAGGTTCTATATAAAGGAAGGACATGTGTGGTGGAACCTATAACTTCAGGTCCTACCTAAGAGGGGAAGATGAGACCAAAGAGTAGGCAAGCCCTGGTTGCTCAAGCCGAATCAAGAAGAAAGGCTAGTCCAAAGGCGAAGTTTTTAATTCCTGACGAAGAAGTAAATGAGAAAGGATTTTGAGAACTAAATCTCATCGAGTTGCCAGACTCTAAGCAGATCGTGTAGGGGATCCACTAGTTACCTTACCACAGGTTCTGAAAGAAAGTCGTCCTGAAGCGCAAAAGAAAAGGCTTATCAATTCAGGATCGGCGAGACTATAAAGAAATGGAGACTTCTATGATGCCACATGATGGTCATCAAGTGGATGAGTGGCGGGTGTCTTGGTAGGGAGAAGACAGCGTGTCTTTGTTTCCTTAAGAGTAGCAACTCGGGGTGTCAAGGACAATTACTGGGGGTTATGTTCTTTGAACATAATTATCTACGCCATACCCACCACGGGTATTGGGAGATATGTCCTTTATAATAAGAAAAGGATGGTTACTCAACGAACATCATTGTTTTGTTCACTGTCAAGCCACTGGCCTGTTCTTGTAATGCCTATTTTTCTACAATGTTCCCAGGTCTTCGCTAATAAGAGATTGTCTTTTGCGATGTAAAATCCCATTTGACAGCGATGTGGCACTGTTACAGAACAGTGCATTCTTGCAGTAACAGCTTGCATTCGATTCCTCTTATAATTACTATGTCATGTCAGTTTCGTCGCAAACAAGCCCTTCTTAACAGCCGCAACAAATGGTAAGGCTATCCTTAGACCCGGAAGAGGCAGATTCGGGAAAAAACTAGCAGCCTAGTCTGATTCACTTGCTATGGCATTCGTAGCATCAATTCCTTGCTTCCCTCCTAGTCCATTAAGGCTTCGGAGGAAGGATTTTATGCTAAGACTGGATAAACACCTAAGAGCTTCTTCTGTGCATTTGCTTTGGCATTTGTCCTGCTAACTGCGCATTCCATTCCGAAAGTAAGTGCCACAGTCTCCTCTCTGCATGAATCCCCTTCCGCTTCCCTCCCTTTGAAGTGCATTTGCAGCTTTATGTCTAACTCCAAGCACTAGAGATTGAGAACTTCCCATTCCATTGCTAGACTGAGTCCAGATGACTTCATCTTTCTGAGCTGGATTAGGAATAATAGCATCAGCACTGAGTCTCTACTATCTCATCTGATCTAGCTGGAGGCCACACCAAATAGCATTAATTACAGCTACCCTTTTGCTTGCTTGAAAAGGAAGAGCAGAGTCATAGACAACTGTGAAATTTTAGTACATAAGAAAAAAAAAGGGTTTCCATCATCTATTATGTTTTGAACATAGGGTTTGAGATAGTTTCTTAGTTTCAAGATTCTCTTCCACCCCCATGAGCCATCACTAGACAGGGGAATAGATCACAGACTTCTGCCTTTTAGTGCATAGGTTTTGATCTATGCAACAACCCATAGTGACCCTGATTGAATAAGAAAAGCCCAAATGCTTCTCATCACACAGGCTTTATTCCAATCAGAGATCTTCTTGACGCCTAAATCCCCTTTATTCTTTGGATGGCAAACTGAGTCCCAGCTGACTTTACCTCCTGTAGCTTTTGTATCTGCCTTTCCATAAGAAAGCAATACATTTCTGCTTCAGAAGTCTAGTGACTTTCGTGGGCAGGATAAAGACATTACACCAATAAAGAGTTTTTGATGCTAAAGAGGACTGAATTGATAAGCTGTAATCTGCCAGCAAAAGATATATGCTTGACTGTCCAGCTCTCTATTCTTTTCAGAATTCTATCAATTATATTCTCACTGAGTCTGCCAGAAATAAAGTTATATATAAAAAAATTTTACTGGCAAGGAACAAAGTTTGAATCCTGAAGCAGCCACCATTTGAGTGTTAATATCTTCATTTTTGCCAGAAAAGAACATCTCCCCTTGGCAAGAACGTCGTTCCGCGGAATATATGACTCATGCTCCTTTAGGTTCTTTAAATTCTGTGGGTGGTGTAGCTACCGAGATCAATGCCGTCAATTATGTCTCTCCTAGAAGTTGGTTAGCTACCTCTCATTTTGTTCTAGGATTCTTCCTATTTTTAGGTCATTTGTGGCATGCGGGAAGGGCTCGTGCAGCAGGATTTGAAAAAGGAATCGATCGTGATTTTTAACCTGTTTTTTCCATGACCCCGCTTAACTGAGCCGGGAAATCCAATGCTTGTAGTAGCTCAAATCAGATCCTTTCCGCCCCTCTTTCTTTCATGAGTGGAGGTCGTTAAGCGGCTTATGCTTCTTTGATTCTATTTGTTTCAAAGGCAAAAAAAAGTACTTGCTTAAGTGAAGTTCTCCGCCTTACTCCCAATCCCTAAACTCGCTGACTGAACTCGACTAAGGGCGGCCTATCTCCTCATATAAGGGGGAAACGTAAAGATCTGAGATAACTCCTTATCTTTCTCTTACGCAAATCCTTCTTTTCTTTAAGAATCGCTTCTTCATTAATGATCACATTCTGGTTGGGGTATGCGCCATTGGTAAGTTTGCTGAACCAAACTACACCGAAATATGTAATTGCGTAAGAGAAAGTGTTTGGGAAGAAAAAGCGCTTATCAAAAGATCCCTTTTCTAAGAGATATGAAATTCTTCATGTTTTCGGGGGACATGGTAAGAACATGAAACCCGGCGTGACGTGGAAAGATTCATTGATCTAGTGGCTGGTTAACCCACCCAATCTAGATGAATAGACAGTGCTTAAAGGACTTCAAGAAAGAGTACGTAGCTCAAGCCGATCTACCTATAGAAATCCCAGCTATAGAAAAAGATTTTTGTCAACTTTGAAGCCGGCCCTAACTTAGAAATCCAGGTAGGGCCAAAAACACGGAGTTGGGAAAAAGAAGTCCAATACTGATCGTAGACCACTAATTAACTGTACTCCTAAGGGCAAGCTCTACTTCTATACCCCTTAACGGCAAAGTCTTTCCTGTACTCCAACTCGGTAGCTCATTCCGGATAAGCGAGTGAATGGCTTGAAAGCCAGGAAAATAAGGAAAGAAAACGAAGTAAGCATCCAACTCTGGTACTAGCAAACGATGACTCAGGAAAGGAAGTGAAGGATAAGGGATTAGTGAGCGGACGGTGCAGCCTTAATCCTAAAGGCGTTGTTGCTAAAGTAGCTTCGACGAAAGCGAAGAGATGTGACGATGTAGCAGTTTGAGAATAAGATATATGACTACTGCCCAAAGCTTGGCCTGCTGTCTTCCAGCATCAAGTTCATCCTGGTTGAAGGGCTTAAGAAAACTGACATGGAAGGTTGGATGGATCTTCAACCTGTACGCAAGATTCCCAACCTTATTGAGAACTTCGAAGGGTTCATCATAAAAGGGAATAAGTCCCCTATGAACTGTCTTGCTACTAATCTGATTCCAGATCTGGGGAGTTAGCTCACCCTAGCAGCTGAATTGCCGACCAAGAGCCTCTACGATCAGATCTGCATCGGAAACGCCGCAATTCCTGATGTTGGAATGGAGTAAGGCCTTTACCGATACTGATATACTGTAACTGATTGACTTACTGATACTGTATTGTACAGATAGGCAACCGAATCCCCGCAAAGAAAGAAAAGAAGGGAAACACTGCAAATGCCAGCAGAAGTAGAGAAGTCTATGTGATTGGGGAGGAGAATTATATAGAATGAAAGCCAGTGGTGATTCGTTACTATGAGCAGCCAGAGACGGCATCAATTTCTTCTTATGTTCCTCAGAAAGAGTGACTGAAAAAGTACCTGCTCCATTTCAGTATACCAATACACATGCGGTACCATGGTATCAGATAGTAACGCATGGAACATCCAGTGCTACTCCCGAAGCCGAAGTACCTGTACAGTCATTCCGACAAGCTACTATCAATGAGCCATCCCTTAGTCCAATAGCTAACTTGGCTGGAGTAAGCGGAATCGCCAGGAGCGGAAGATGCCACACTTCCGAGGAAGTAGAAAGACAGAGGAAAGGCAGTGAAGGTTCCACTCCGGGTGAAAGCCCTGGGTTGCGTAGAGAAAGGATAAAGGAAGTGGTAAGGCAACGGGAACACCAACACCAACCGATCAGCTCCACGGAACAGATTGGACAAACCAACCATAACGCAACGCTCAAACAACGACAGCTTCAATTTAGGTTGCCGGATAAGATATTAGATATTGTCTTTAAGCTGGCTAGCCGTAGAACACATTCTATAAAGGCTGGAAAGACCAGCGGGATATAGGATCTTGGAACCAACAAACCGTAGCTCGCTCCTTCTTCCTTCTTAAGATACGGGATTTAATTTAAATACACCCCCTTCGGGGATTGCCGTTGATAAATAAGGGAATCAGGCCCTCGGAACAGAGTGGAGAGATAAACACAAAAGAACTACCCAGACGACCACTCCCTAATAGGTAGTAGGACGGACATCCTTGTCACGAACTCAAGGAAGTACAGTATAGCTATAGAAGCTGGAAGGTACGGGCTCCTCATTACTTCTTATTCGACTTCCAGGAGGAAGAAGCAAGAGTCAGCTGCGGCATTTAGGTTTCCTATCATAGTTGTTCTAGAAGATCTTATTCTCCGATCTTCAATAACCGCTATCAACATAGGAATATCGCGGTTATTCGGGGGTTATACTTTATATAATCAATAACAACCGATTTTCCTGTTCTTTCAATCCTCGCAGCGCATTTAACACCTCGAAGCTGAATTGCCGACCAATTCGTTTGCTTAGCAAAATTACAATGATTCCGCTTCCGAAGAATAAAGAAACCTAGCTATTTTGATTTGTCTTATCCGCTTTGTCGGGTGCGCTCTCTCTTCTGTCTCTTACTGGCTGGCGGCGGATCGAGGGGAGTGAGAGGACAGACAAGCATACCGAGGTCTTAGCAACTCTATCAAGTAAGAAGATCCTTACAGGTAAGAAGATAACCTCAACATCAACAGGCTAATCTAGACTGAAAGGAGAAGCGGAGAGAACTGGGCACTCTCTAATGTCAGGGAGTTTAAAGTTCAAGAAGCGGAGCTTTAGCGAGGCCTCGCCGATTGAGAGGAAAAAGACTGTTAAACAAACCTGCCTGGCCTTGATTCCAATCTCTTTCAAAGAAATTCAAAGAAGTTTCAGTGAAAGAGACAGTAAGCGTGCAGTAAGCCAAGAAGTCAGTCCCAGTAGATAGAGTCAGGGAAAGGGGAATCCTAAGCCCATTATCTCCTCATCTTACTAAGTTTAGGGTTCGTCCCTTAGCTCTTTCTTGTTTCCTCCTTAACCTTGATAGTGTGGTGACCATTATTGCGTATTTCGGTTTCATTTGGCTTGGGTTAAATGATATCATGGTAGACGGTCTTTTAGATCAAAAGTGCGTTCTTAACGAGAGGAATCAATGCAGGGAAGGGAGAATGACAAGGGCCCTTTGCTTTCTTGCCTTGCACATGTGCTTAGTCAGTCATTTTGATGATGGTAGAAGGCTTTCTCACACATGCTTTGAGACGCGTGGGCCGATCGTGAAATTCGCACAATGTCGATGGCTGAAAATGAAAGAAGGGATCGCTCTTTTCCAGGACCCGTCCTTGACCGTAGTTTTGGTTCCGAAATGGATGGTGAAGGCGCAAGACGTACCTTCTTGTGGGAATTTCCAATCCCTGCCTTTGCCTGGTCTAGATCTAAAAGAGTCAGACTTAGACTAATAAGAAGAGAAAGAAAGGAGTAATACGCTTCATTCCCCTAAGGGCCTTCTTCGTTCCTAGAACAAAGAACGAAGAACGTAATTAATAATACGCCCAAGAACGCTTAGACTCAACAATACTGATTACTTACCACTCAGCTCTTCCACCTTGCTTTCCTGATTCCGATTAGATAGTGGATGAGAGCTTCTGTGATCCCCGATTCCATTACCGTCTTCTCTAGTGGGACTTCGTCTCAGTCAGAAGGGATAGGTCGAATCTAAGGTTTATCCTCAACTTGCTCTTTTGGTTGCTTCTTTAATAAAATAAGAAAGTCAGACATCAAGATCAAGCTTGGATTTCCCGTTGCTTTCTTTGATGATTTCAGGGCAATTCAAGTATCTGTATACTCTATCGCATACGTACTGGGGCATTCACCTCTCCCTACCCCAAAACCTGAAGTGGTCGAGTGGAATTGAATTCTGCCCCCGGCTAGCCTAGATAGTGGTCCCTTTGATCGCTAATCCAGTCTCTACTGGTCTGGCTACTAAAGAAATAGTGTAGATAGTGGCCTTTTGTTCCATCCCCTAGACGGCGAAGCTGCTCCGCTCCTGTGGCTGTCCTTCATAGTCAATCAATTCAGCCGAAAAGACTGACCTCAAGAAAGATCGAAAAAAGACAGCATAAAGGGTATGGTAGACTTCTTCCCCAACTCTCCCTCTTGGGCAAAAAGCGTTCGTTCTCTCCTCTAGCGGTGGTGGAGTTTCTTTCCGCTGCCCTTTCTTCTTTGTCAATTCAATCCGGAATCCATCTTCAAATAACACCTTAAAGTATGCGAACATACGTCGAGCTGGCTGCTATCGCTTCTTCCTACCCTAGATCATCCCTTCACCATCCCATCAAAGAAGATGGGTATCTCCTTGGCACTAGTTGGGTTGGATTGGTTGATGTCAGAGAAGTGGAAGGTTCAGACTTGGAGAAAGAATCGAGGATAGCCCTTTCTCTCTCTGCTGGACTGGAAGTCGAGTTCTTTCTTATCCTCCTTCCCCTTTCGATAAAGTAAGTGGCATTCTTCTCCTTTGGCGGCTTCCACTCAACTGAGCTCCCTGAAGCCGAACCGACTTCCTTTGTTGATTGAGCTGCTCCGACGAACCTTGCCGATGAGTCCATTAGCCTTGCAACTAAGCTCTTCAAACCTCTCCCTAATGGTCGAGCACTTCGTTCCTTAGCGCAAGCACTAATAAGCTAGCGCTTCCTTACTCTAAGAAGTAAGCAAGCGCTACGCCCCTTGAAAGCGAAAGCGAGGAACGGAATATCGGTTGTAACACCCTATTCTCCGAAATAGAGTATCGAAGTAGATAGGATGCCGCAGCTTACTTCCACCTCTCTCTTCTTCTTATAGCTAGCCTGATAGGTCACTAAAGGACTGATTTCTCTTTGTAGTTTAGTTCCTCACGTGCGTGTGTGACGAGCGAGATAAATGCTCTTGCTGCTTGAGTTCTTGTAGCTGTTCCCGCTGAAAGTGCTTCTTTCTCTTTTTTCCTGTGTAACCGGGCCCGAAGCCACTTCACTTAAGGGGAGACTACTTTTCTTCTCTTTCTGTCTATCAGAAAAAGGATTCTCAGTCTTCTAAGTCGTAGAGTAGAGGGCGATTCCCTTTGAGGTATAGGGGCGGAATGTCTATCTGGCTGTGTTCCCATTCGCCTATCGTCTTATTGTGTAAGATGTAATGGTTTTGTTTGAGACTCGGATGAAAGGTTCTCGCAAGGGCTTTAGCCTCTTGACAGCCAGGAGCCACAACGGTCTCATTCCAATCTGCCATATTCCGGGAAGCAAGAGCCTGTGAGACCGCAGGAAGAGCTCCGCTCAACGTCTAATCACCGTGTCTGCTTGGGCCGGATCTGGGTATGATTGGTCCCTGCTACGTCATATAGCCTACAGGTTTCCAATAGCTTGTTGAACTTCAGGAAAGGATTTCTCCTCGTTCCAAGGGCGGGGTTCAAAATAGCAATAGCTAATGTTTAAGCATAGTGGCCATTGAAAATAGTGCCGAGTCATCAGTCCCACAGCCTAGTCTTTCAAAGAGAGCAGGGGATTTGCCCACTACTAGAACGAGGACAGGCCTATCGGATGAAGTTAGAGGGCATTCCATGTCCGATTCTATTCCTGAAAAGAGCCAAGCAGGGGATTCGTTCACAAGAGAGGAGGCTCTTCTTTCACACGGAAGGACTCTCTCTTATTGGCTTAGCCTTTCGAGTTGAAGGTACGTCGTTAGGCTCATTCTGGTCTCATTCCTGTTCATAGGCTGTTAGGACGAAGGAGCAGCTATTGAATCAGCAAAAGAAGACTTGAAGCGTTTGTAACCCGTTCTAATTCGTTGAGTAAGGGGCTTAGCGCTTTGATGGTTGACTGCCCTCTACTCGGGGCACCTATCTTTATATGCCCATTTTGCAATAAAAAGAGCTTTGTTTGCAAAAAGATGACTTTCCCGCTTTCCTTTGTTTGTGAGGGAGGTTTGTGCAAATGAATCTCTAGTAAGAAGAAAGCTAGTAAAGGCACTGGCATAGTGACTGGACGAGGAGAATTGATAGACAGAATAAATTGTTCAAGAATCGCTTGTTCGACGAAGGGCGTCGTTTTTAAGTCATTGATAGGCCTTTCCTACTATACAGAAAAAGAATCCTATCCTATTTTTTGCATTTTGCTGGGCTTAGCCCTAGATACCCCTCCCTACCCCTTTCGACGCAGCAATGAGAGCAGCAGGAGTTGCTTTACCTTCACCTCTTGGCGGAAGAGTGAGTGACTCTTTAGGCTGGCATGGTCTTAGAATGTACGATAGAAGTGCGGACTAAGAGCTGTTTAGCGGCATAAACCCTTTGGGATAAAAGTTCTTTTAAAATAAGACATACCTCTCTTTCTGATTCTGACTGTCTTGCGAGCCATTGCGCATAGCCCTTTCTTTGTTGGGCAATTGAATCAGGAACCAGCTGATCAATCCCAAACTGCCATACCACTCTCTCACCCAGGTACCACTCGATGTGGTCCAGGTATATAAGCTCCACTCGGGCAAGGAAATACAGATCTGAATAGCTACAGCTGGCCTAGCACTTAGGGCTATATTCTTCTAGGGGGCAAGCCCTTCTTCTCATCCGCTAAAGTCAAACTAGAAACTAGCAACCGGCTCAAAGAAAAGGCTGGATCGGTTCACTGCCACACCTCAAGCATCGTAGCAGGAGCCTAGGTCAAAGCAAGTACCGGGTTAAAAAGAGAGAAAGGATTCTCAGTCTTCCTTTGCACAAACAGCTGTAGTGAGGAGCAAAGCAGGAAGGGTCCAAGTGGAGGTCCTTTTCGGTCCTATATATTCTACAAGAGGAAGGCTGACGTTTTTGTCGGACGCATGATCTCCGGCTGAGCCGACTTCGGCCCCATTAGATACAAAAGTCTATATAAGTTAGGAATATATGGGATAATGGAAAATAGCTCAAGGGGGCTTTGCCTTTCAACGAGATGATTTTCATAGCGTATTAAAATACCCAAGGGAATCACCCTGATCCTAGTGCCAACGAGAAAGCTCAGTTGAAGGACGATCAATGGCAACTACTGAAAAAAACAATCAATCCCTACCCATTGGGTGTGTGTTCCCTTACTTCCTTTGTGCCTCTGGGTGAAAGGATCTTATCTTATGTGAACTCTCTGAACATGCTCCTATAGTACCAACCTTTCGTCAGGAATGTCGGGACGGGAAGCTAATCTCGTTACCTAATTACTTAAATAAAGAAGCGAGACCGTTCTAGGTCTAGTCCAACCTTCCCCATTATGGTATGGGATTCGACGAGGGGAGACTCGGACTTTATAACATTTGAATTTATCTTACATTTATAAGTTATAAGAATCTAATGAGAGGAAATAAAGTTACTCCAGTTCGATTTCTAGTGGTCCGAATGAAGGGACTTTCCTTCTTGATCTTCTGTATGGCGGTCTGCTATTGGATTTCGATGCCCCTGGGGGACCTTTCATTCTTTTGGCAGATATTTTGGTCACTAGCAGGGCCCCTTCTCTTTTGTAAAATAGGTTTTTCAGGGGGTCTGGCCTTCGCCATTGGTTTGGCGGTCAAGGCTATCCTAACTGCCGATTGGGCTCTTTCTATGTTGCCGCTCTGATGGATGTAAAGTTTTGAAAGACTTTTTTCAAGGTTCCTTTCTCGATTGAAGCTAGAAGAACCGGTGTAAACGAGAAGCTTTCGACGATAGCTCTTTCGCTTCTCCTGTTACTAGCTAGGCAAAGACTTTCTTTCCACTGTTAGAACGGCTGAAGGAAGGAGGTTTCGCGACAAGAGTACAACTTCTATCCTGCTTCCCGGCTGGCCTATCTTTTCTTTCTTTTTGCCATTGGAGCACACCTTTCGCTAGAAAAGGGATCCGTTACGAGTACGAAATGCTTTTCACATACAAGTAGGATAGCGGCATAAAGAATCCACTTTGAAAGCGAAACTCTTGTTGCTGTTGCGCCAGCTTTCTTTCTTCCGTATACCATTTATTCCCCCCCCTATTTGAGTAAGCGGACTGAACAGGGGGAGTACCTTAGATAGTATGCCCCGACGACAGCCTTTCTTTTCCAAAGGAAAGTTTCAGTCTGGAATGGAAGTCCTCTAGATTGTGTTTATTTTCTTCTTCAGTCAAGAACAGCCGATTTTCCTTTGTTTGCTTCGTGCTTGCTTTCAGGCTTCGAGCTCTTATCGCCAATCAGTGAATGAGGGAACCCCTTATGAAAAGGTTAATCAATAATGAATGTGGCTTTTAGACCTCATGGAAAGTTTGTAGAAAGATATGAATGCCGAGTAGACATCGAGCCCCATCCCTTATGTGGTCTTTTCGTGTTAGAGAAGTTCCTCTAAGCCCGAATCCGCCAGATAATAAGTTTTTTGAATAGGATAAGCCAGGGAAAGAAATTTCTTTCCTTCCGCCCCGCTGTCTTTCTTCTTGAACGGCTATCTCAAAAGCAAAAGGCAGATTCATCTCTGAGTGCCACGAAGGGTGGAATCAGAAGGAGATAGGTCATTCTATCGACCAAGGCCTCTTCTTCTTTCCTAAAGAAGAAGGAAAGCTGTGTTTAGGAGCGTACCTGTTCGCCAGAACAACGGTACGATTGGTGAGGAAGTAGGGTCTGTTCTTCACTGCGCTTTATCAGTGTTCGAGTAGCCTGCAGAGAGCATATGGTGGTGACAAAACCCCGCACTCTCTACTCCCAGTCCCCGTCTCCCTCAATAGGTCGGGTTATCCTCGGATCATCCCGTCCTTCCATCGTAGAATGATAATGAGGAAGGATGAAAAGGCGGATTACTTATCCTTCTAGAAAGGATACTCGGGTATGGTTGGACTGATACACATACCGGCTTTACTTTACCAGGGGCATTCTAGTTAAGCTGCCTAGGGGCTCCCACTCGCTATCGTCCAAAGTCAAAGTATCAATTTCTTCCGCATGTCCACCGCTTGTAGAGACAAGCAGGCTCCGGACGCTTTGAGGTCAAGGGTTTGGTCTGGGGCGCAAGGTCGACTGTCCGAGAATCCCTTTTCTTAGGATCGAAAAGTCTTTTTGAATGGGAAAGAGAATAGAAGTTCTTCGTCTTCGTCCACTCCTCACGGTTGATCACTAACTTTTCAAAGTGAATCTGATATGGATATCTCCTTATTTAATTTAAATAAAATAATCTATTTCATCAGAGAAGTCACGTCTTGCTTGCATAGACTGCACTATGACTTTGCTGCGAAAAAGGGTATTAGTATGGACTGCGTGTATTCTCTTCGTCGGATGGGACTGCGGATTCAGATTCGGCGAACGGAGATTCGGATTCTCTAGTTGAAGTTGCTAATGCGGATTCCTCTCCCCGGGGGATTCAGATGTGGATTGGATTCCGCAGCTAATGCTGCTTCATACCTCGCTTCGGGGAAGTCTAATTCTTTTCCTTGCTTCAAGAGTTTTCTTTGAAATGCCTATCAAGGTTTTATTGGTGGCCTCCGCTTTACCATTAGCTTAGGGTAGTAAGGAGACGAAAGATGATGTTCTATCCTATATTTCTCCTATTTTTTCTTGCAAATATAATACATCTTATTAGATCACCAGCGCACATTGAAAAGGGCCAATGAGCTGAAAGCGGATGCAAAGAAGGGTGCATGAAGAAGATATTTTACAGACTTCTTCACATGATTCTAGCAATCTTCTTCCATGGTCGGCCAGTACCTTCTTTCTTAATCTTATTGCTAAGCATTTGCTATTAACATGATCCCCGCATACTCCATCATGAAATTCTAAAAAGAAGAACTTCTACTTCGGCTTTGTCAATAGATTTCATTGCTTGTCCACGGACAGTCTTTTTAAAGAGTTCTCCTCCTCTCATGAAGTAGCGAGTAGCCTGGCGCCTTACGTACTCTTTCTCTCGTTAGTGGGGGAAGCTTTTCTTTTTTCAATGAAATTCTAGATGTCAAAAAACCATGCTTTCCCATCGTCTAGGTCGTCTTATTCGGGTGCTACAAGACTATCATCAGGCTTCTCACCTTTTTCCAGTCTCTCCATTTCTTCTGTCAAATCATCATATTAAGGCCCCTCTATCCCATGGGGGTTCATCAATCCTCAAAACTTCCCTTTCTTGAATCCAGGGGTAAAGACGAATTCCATCCGGATTTCTCGCTTAATAATAGATTAGGCAATGAGCCGGTTTCTTTTTTTTTCTCAATTATGACAGGGAGCGCAGGCACTTTCAAAATGGACGTTAAGTTTGAAAGTACATCCGCTAGCTTCTTGCGATATCTAGGTATGTGAAGAAATTCAATCTCTGTGATTCACTAGATTCTGAGACATATCAAGATATAGCATCAATCTAGGCTCCCGCCGCTTTCCCTGGGTTCTTCTCCACCACCTTTCCACCTGTATTGGAAGCAGCAGATTATAACCTCCAAAAAGCCCATTTCCGAGCCTGCTCAGTCCTTTTTCTAAATGGTTGCTTTTCATGAAAATCCTTTTTCTTGTTTTGTGGCACACCTCCCTCTGAGCTTGTTCGACCCCCTATTCCTCAGACATACTCTCGCAGCGAAGATGGAGATTTGCCTCTTCCTGTTCTTGACAACTCCACTGCTGCCCATACTGCAATAGCTCTGGCAGACCTCTCTTCCGGCATGATTATAAGCTCTTTCTCTTATTTTCCTCCCAGCGAAAGTATAGTAGTTTCCTGGACATCTATTAGCATGTGCTTAGTAGCAGTTTGCAACTCCACTTCCGTCGTTCCCGCCCGCCTGTCCTATTTGCTTCAGTCAGTCGTCTGAAAGTGCTCGCGGGGCTTCTCATAGAGAGCCTAGATGCGGGAATTCGATGTCATAAATCGTCACTCTTCAGAGAGAGGGGGGCTCGTGGCAAAATGATTGAAGGGCCGGGTTGATATTCAATCTAAGAGTCAATTATCACGATGCTCGTACAAACAATATCTTAGCTTCTAATACTAACCTTCCTCAATCGAATTAAATCCATTCTTCTATCACAGCTACTTTCCTCTATCTGGCTTTTACAAAATTGTAAAGTGAACTTGAACTCCCGTTTTTGGAGTTTCTTAGAGTGATGTTCGAGATCGCCTCTGTGTGGTTCACCCTAAGTAGCTAACCGAATCGGAACTGACTGAAAGGACTGCAAAGAGGATCTAACTGTTTAGAGCCAGAACACTAGATGGAGAATAGGCTGCAAGAAAATAGGTTATTGTCCCTTTGAAGAGTATCATCCATGGCGAATGGTATCGTATATAAGAGAAGGGCCGCTTTGAGGAAGGATCTCTCTATCTAACTAGAAATATCATAAGAGAAGAAAGTAGCAGATGAAAGGTATGCTTAAAGGCTATCTGAGTTCACAGGTGTCGTTGTTTATCTCCTTTTTTTTTTTTAAGATTGGGTGAGTGTTTCGTTAATGGCCTTTCTCTTGTCTTGTTGTTGTCGAGCTTGACTTCTTTCTTTATGCATCTTTTTCCCATGCTTTCCGTTGGTCAACAACCAACCACAGCTCTCTATAGTCAAAACACTACTCCTACAGGCTTGACGGTCTGTCTGGAGGGAATCATTTTTTCTCAATCAATCATAATGGGTTTAATCAAAGGATCTTTTTTTTATGTTAAAGATTGTGTGTGCTATAATGTGCAGCGGGCTAGCGCTAGCGTCCATGCAGACGAGCAATTAGCCCCGTGCACCCCCCCTCCAATACCAACAATGAATAGGGAGGACCCTATTAAGCTTGCTGATCAAGCAATAGACTGGGGTAGTGTAACTGCCCACAGCCCCCTTGATCAATTTGCCATTCACCCATTGATTCCTATGAATATAGGAAACTTTGATTTCTCATTCACAAATCCATCTTTGTTTATGCTGCTAACTCTCAGTTTGGTCTTACTTCTGGTTCATTTTGTTACTAAAAAGGGAGGAGGAAAGTCAGTACCAAATGCTTGGCAATCCTTGGTAGAGCTTATTTATGATTTCGTGCCGAACCTGGTAAACGAACAAATAGGTGGTCTTTCCGGAAATGTTAAACAAAAGTTTTTCCCTTGCATCTCGGTCACTTTTACTTTTTCGTTATTTTGTAATCCCCAGGGTATGATACCTTATAGCTTCACAGTTACAAGTCATTTTCTCATTACTTTGGGTCTCTCATTTTCAATTTTTATTGGCATTACTATAGTGGGATTTCAAAGAAATGGGCTTCATTTTTTAAGCTTCTCCTTACCCGCAGGAGTCCCACTGCCGTTAGCACCTTTTTTAGTACTCCTTGAGCTAATCCCTCATTGTTTTCGCGCATTAAGCTCAGGAATACGTTTATTTGCTAATATGATGGCTGGTCATAGTTCAGTAAAGATTTTAAGTGGGTCCGCTTGGACTATGCTATGTATGAATGATCTTTTCTATTTCATAGGAGATCTTGGTCCTTTATTTATAGTTCTTGCATTAACCGGTCTGGAATTAGGTGTAGCTATATCACAAGCTCATGTTTCTACGATCTCAATCTGTATTTACTTGAATGATGCTACAAATCTCCATCAAACTTGTTATTTATTTATAATTGAACAAAAGCGAGGAGCGAAGTTAGAGGAACTCGGGACTGAGCTCCCAGATGCAGGTAAACTAGCTAAAGGATAGGTTGTTTAAGAGATCTCCGTACAGCACTGAATGCTTTGTAAGAATCTCTATCTTATAGATACTCGCTTAATCGCTCGTTTGCTTCCAAAGATAGCTTGGCACCCGGAGATATAGGCGTAGCGCAGGATGGACAAAATACGAATTCTTGAGTATACTTTGTTTGGGTTAGACGAAGTCCAGAGGTGGAGCGAGATACCTCCATGCCAAGAAAGTAATGCAGCGGATGAAAGAGAGAAATTGGTTGCTAGTCTTGTGGGAATAGCCCCGTCACTTGCCTGAAAGCAGGAAAGAGCCAATTGCAATTCAAGGAAACCAATTGACCGAACGGAAGATCGACATGAGAAGCCGATGTTCTTTGTACAGAATCCCATGCAGATTTTGAAACTGTTTAGGCATTGGCATGAGCAAGAAAGCATAAAAGAGGAGACGAAATAACCGGGATTAGCGTCGCCCCTTTGCCCCTTATTGTTTGTTTGCAAGGCAAGTAACTGAACTGCCTTAATCGTAGATTTTAGCACTGGGGAGTTTTTGATGATGTTACGCGGCGTTCAGAACCAGCCTTGAAGTGAATGAATTAGAAAGAACGAAGAAGTAAGGAAATCGAGACTCTTCGAGGTCTGCCAAAGGTGCTGAAAAGCGCAGCAAAGAAAACGGGGCTTATTTTTCATTCAATTTGACCTTTTGTGGACACACCCTTGGGGGTTGGAACCTTTTGCTCTTATGCTCTTTCTCAAAGGCTTGCGTGGATTCGCATGCTTCGGATGCTGGTCTAGCTCACACCAGACGAAGAGAAAGAAAGCGCCAGCGGCACGTGCTTCGAAAGCTGGGCTTGGACCTATATCCCCGGGTCTCAGTCTAGACGTTTTAACCAATGGCGGAAAAAAATGATATGAAGAGAATATAATAAATTGGAAGCATAGATTGGAATCCTACCCCTGGCATTTCTGGTAGCCTTTCGGGCTAGAAGAGGAGAGCCTAGGGTTTAAATATGGAAGGAAGAGAAGATCAGTAATCTAACTTTCCTTTCTTCCACCCTCAGTAAGCATATCTGGAAGAGCCCGAAACAAAGAAAAATTTCTCGTAATTGTCGATTGTCCGTCCAGGCTTTCTTTTCTTTCTTGCTTAGGACCGGTCCATTCAGCATTCTGTCTTTTTCTTACAACTTATATAATTTGATGCAGACGATGTGAAACGCTTTCTTGATCTCCTAATTCGCGGGGTAAAGCCGTTAGGAAGTCTTCTTATTTTAGGATGATTTCTTCTGTGACATACACCATTCGGAATGGAGTATGTCCCGTCGGTAAAATAAACTAGTATAGGTTGGTTCTTCCGAATGCCAATAAGACCACTTCCTCAATCCTGAGCATTGATCTTAAAAGATTTGGCTAACCTCTTTCTCAAAATGGTATTAGTGGAGTCAGCCTTGCCCTTTACGAATCTTCTTCGGTTGGTATTCTTAATCGACTCAAAACTTCTGCTTTTAGCTATTGTGATCTTTTTCGCTGGTCGTGGTGAAGCTTATATTGAATTCGCCGTTGAAGGAATAAGAGATACCATTGAAGTGAAGAAAAGAAGCTGTTCTAGCTATACTGTGTGACCTACCTCCTCCTTTCGCTCTCTTGCTAGAGCTGGTTCTAAGCCTACCTTTTCCTTCCCCCCGGCCCATGATTTCGATAGTTACCTAGAAAACAAACAATTATTCCAAGTGAAACGATAAGCATGTTGGCTTGGGTGAACCACCTTATCTTACCAGACATTGATGTCTGCCTGAACATCGAATTTTCTCTTTCATATGTATATTGTCACTTCCCCTCATTAAGCTAGCTAGCGGTAGCTTAGTCAGAAAGAGACTAAACACAGAAGTAATTGAATCATAGTTACGTTGCCCGGTCATTCGCAGTGAAATCTTCCCTTATTATTCGCTATATCAGAGAAAGACATAGAAGAAAGTAATTGACCCAAGTCCCACAGGTGTAGCATCAAATTGAGGAGCTTTATCCGTTGACTCACACTAATGAATAATGAACTGTGGAATACCTGGATTTGGAATTCAGTCATTTCTCTTTTGATTATTCTATCTACGCTTGTGGTGTAGTACCATCTCCTTATCCTGAGGCGGGGCTCTCTTAAGTAGTCTCCGAAGCACAATGAAAAGGAATTCATCGCTAGCCAGGCCAAGAACTCTAGTTACATCTCTCCAATGGATTGATTCCTCGACAACGGAGAACTATGACTTTCAGGCCATGCTCGGGTCTGCCCAGGCGTGGAAGGATTCTTAAAACCTGGGTGAGCCTCATCTTGAACCCAGATTGACTCTCCTGGTGCAGACTTTATATATATACAGGAGCACCTTCTCTTTTGGATGTAGTGCTAATAGTCAATGCCAGAGTAAGTTTCATTCATGAAGTTCTTTTTTTGAGCCCTATCTTCTATATTCCAATAATGTTGTGGATAGAAGTTTTCAGGCCCGCGAATCTATGATTCAGTTGATCAAGCATCACCTGCGCAAAGCTCAGCACCGTATGAAGCAGCTGGCTGATAAGCATAGAAGTGAGAGGCAATCTGCAATTGGAGTCGTTTACCGTGACCAAATGGGGAGGTATCACCACGCAATTGTACGTGAACATGCTGAGGTTATTCTCTGTGCTGGTGCCATTGGAAGCCCTCAGCTTCTGCTGCTTAGCGGCATTGGCCCCAGGCCTTATCTCTCTTCATGGGGAATTCAAGTGGCCCATCAAATGTTAGCATTCAGATCTATTCTCACCCCCGGCCAAGGTGGAACAGAGCAGATGGATGAGATTCAGGGTCAAAGACATGGGCAAGGGCTTAGAACCGTTTCGACCTGGGCGAGACATTCTAGTGATGAGCCTGAACCAGATCGAGAGAGTTGATCACATACATCTTTTTTACTATACTATAAAACAGCAAAAAGCACATGACAGAAAAGAGAGATCACAACAGAGGAAGAGAAAACACAGATAGAAATCGGATGCGGTAAGGATTCGTGTCGATCCCAACACCCGCCATAGGCGCGCATAAGCGACACACTACAGCATTTAACGTAGAAAGCTGTTTTGAGCCGCTTAACCATATCCTTAAACCACCTTTTACAAACAAACAGGTATACCGCCACGCAGTACTCTTTTGTGAGACAACCAGAAAGACTTTTTCTGATCCACTTGCTTTCTCGCTTGACTTGAAAACTGGAAAAACTCGGCAGCTATCGGAAAGAAAACAAAAAAGGAGTTTACTACGCAGGCTTTTTTTTTATAGAGAGAGAGTAAGGGGGGTTTGCTTGCTGGCTCTCAGGGCTTATAGTCGGTTCTGTTCTAATCTAAGGTATTCCCTTTCATTAGCTACGCTCAGGTTTCACCAACTTCGCGTCGGGTTCACTGAAGTGGAATCTTGTTAAAGCAAACCGGTTGAACCTTAGGACGGTAGCGAAAGGAACCTTATAGCTAACCGGGTCAATTCAAACTCACTACATACTCCATGGAATTGAGAACCCAGCGTAATTGGTTTTCTCCAGCGGCTCTTTTTCCTATATTCTTTCAGATGGCCCTGCTACGTCTGCCCACTACAGAGCAGGCCTTACTCCCGTGAGCAGGTCCGCTGGCTCTTAGTATGGCTTTTTACTTTTCTGATCCGGCATGATAACAACTCGAACTCAACTTCTATTCTTTCAAGAGAAAGGCACCGAGATCCCGCGTAAGCGTCGTTTGCCCGTTCCCAATAGGATCGACTTGGGTAGTAAGATTCAATTGTGAGATTCAAAAATACGAAAGTAAGGGGCCGGAAATCTTGGGATCAAAAGGTTGTTCTAAAGGACTGTAAATCCTTGCTCCTAGGATCCAAGCAAGAAGGGGTTTTTGGTTTTTAAATTCCTAATTACCTAACTTACTACCCTACTAGTGTAGTGTCTACTGACTGAGTCGTGAATTAGATTGGATGGGCCGATGGAGAATCAAATTAGGAGTTGTGGAAAGGACTGAAGATACTATGTATCAAGACTCGCGATAGGATTTGAGTGCTCAGTCATTCAATATTTGATGGGTGATTTTTTCTTATAGAAAAAAAGTAGAAAAAAAAGGCCTTTAGGGGCTTACTTAGTGCTTGTGCTAAGGACTGATGACTTGGTTGCTTTTTTTTTTATATGCCCATACTATTGTTTCGATAGATCCCGGGATCAATACAAAAAAAACCTATGAATTAGAGTAGAGCAGTTGACGTTGGATTATTTCGAATTGATTGGAAGAAAGACGAATAGGTGTAGCGAAGAAAAAAAATCGGAGCTAGAATAGTAGGTTGAATCTGAAAAGTACTCTGTGGGGGTAACTATGTTAAGTTAATTGCGTATCGTAAAAAAAAATGTTATGTGCTCCCGGGAAATAAATTGCTACTCTATTCGATAGGCCAGGAACAATCGAAAAAAGCCAGACCAGTACGGTATCTCTTTGAATCCTTAATATGGTGATACCCCCGATTGTACCAACCTACATATGTCTCTCCTCCATCAATCGGTACTAGTTATTGTCATTTTGATTCCTTGACTTGATTTGTCCGATGAGAAATGCGAAACGAAAGAAGGATCCTCCTGCTGGGAATTAGATCAAAATCCTTCTTTGTCCCCCCTCTTCTTCACAGAGATGAATTGATCGATTCATCGGATCCTAGCCTAGGTCGGGACTGACGGGGCTCGAACCCGCAGCTTCCGCCTTGACAGGGCGGTGCTCTGACCGATTGAACTACAATCCCAGGAAAATTAGGTGTACAGCCTTAAAATTCTTTTTTTTTTTTCTCATTGGCGAACCATTTAGTTTCGCCGTGTTGTAACAGAGACACGGATGATATACTTTATTTATATATAATAATATATATATTATTATGCAGTAAATAGTGGGCTAATTCATGAATTGAATCAAATGGGCCCTTTTAACTAAGCGGTAGAGTCACGCTCTTTAAACGCCCTAAGAAATAGGCGTAAGTCATCGATTCAAATCCGATAAAAAAGGGCTTATATATTTTCCACGAAACTCCTGTCTTACTTAGTCTTCATTTTTTCAGCAGAGAATATAGATATGAAAAAAAAGCGCCTGGCGAGTAGTTTTTTTTATTAGTTTTTAAGTTGAATGTTCATTCTGATGATAAGTAGTCGATTAGGAGAACTGCTATGTCACTACAGGGTATACTCTTCCTTTCCTCATCTTTCATTATTCATATTTTATGTCCTAGAACATAGATATTCTAGATACCCATTATGAATCGCCCGCCAAAGTCTTCCTACTTCTCCAATGTTCCAATCAGATCCGAAGAGAAATCAATCAAAAGTCAGTGGACCTGAATTGAATCATGACTATATAAGCTATTCTGATATTAAGATTCGATATAGATGAAATCGTGGAAGCGGACCTTTGATTTCCTTGGACCACGTAAGAATTCGTCGTCCGATTGAATCTTCTTGTTCCTGAATGCTTCATAGGAATCCATCGCTATTCCTTTCTTCCACCGAGAAAGGTTCATTCCGAGTCACAAGAGCAATTTCTCTTTTTTTTTTTAATTGATTTTTCTTTTCGTTATGGTAATGCAATGCAAGAGGTCTCAGAAATAAGGTTGTTTCTGATGATGAAAAGAGCTTTTTTTTATGTTATGGGAAATTGATGAAAACCCGATATTTAAAGGTCGGTAATGTTAGAAGACGACTGTCGGTATCTGATGGTAAGTAAGATACCTACGGTCGGTATATCTTTGAAAGCTCAGACAGAGAGAATAAACGGACTCCTCGAGGGCTACTTAAGGCACTTTAGTGCAAACCAACCAGAAGGACTGGAGCTGTTGGATGTTGCTCAGTGCTGCTATAAATTAACAACCAAAAAGCTCTGCGTCGAACTTCAGCCCCTTCGAGTTGGCCACGGGGCAACAGCCTCTGACGCCCCACACCATTGCGGCAGGAGGGGGCTTGCCCATCAGCCTACTTTGCCAAGACGTGGCAGGAGCGCAACGACCTAGCCCAAACCACCTACTTAAACAACCTAAAGGCTTGGCCCGGTCTGAAGGAAGAAGAAAGTAGACCTTGTAGAGAAGCGGATAGGAGAAGTAGCCTATAGACTCAAGCGATCAGCTCGGTGAAAACTCACCCCGTATTCCATGTGAGTCAGTTGACTTCGATTAGACCAGACCGACCCAGAGAGGAACGTGCCCACGAGGGCACCACCAGATGTTGTAGATGAACTTACTAAAGAAGAAAGAAAAATAGTATATCATAGCTGACCGCACCAGGGGCTAGCCCATACACCCACTGCACGAGTAGAATACTACTTAGTCAAGTAGAAGGGCCAACCTGAGAGCGAGGCAAGCTGGGAACGGGCTGAAACTTACGATTCGAAGACCAAGTCAGAGACTACTGGACGTCTCGCAGAGCGACTCTCAACGAGGACGTTGAGACTTTTTTCGAAAAAAAAAATGTTTTTTTTGGGCCTTTACTAAAGAAAAAGGAGTACACTAGTATTCCGGCTAATAAGGGAAAGGTTTTTTTTTCAAATCCAAGTTTGACTCTGATTAGATCCTTAGCGCAAGCGCTAAGTAAGCCCTAAAGGCCTTATGTAATGTAAAAAAACCGAGGAAAATAACGTCAAGTAGAAACGAACAAGGTCTTACGGCACGATCGCTATATCTTTTCTTTTTCTTTATCTCTCCTC